GTTTTTGTAGCTCAATTTACTAAAGCATAACACTGAAGATGTTAGGATAGGCCCTAGGAAGCCTCATAAACACAAAAGCTTGGTCCTGACTTTACTGTCAATTTTGATTAAATTTATACATGCAAGTTTCCGCACCCCTGTGAGAATGCCCTACCTCATCCCCCCCTCGGAAAAAAGGAGCGGGTCTTAGGAACAACCCTACGTTAGCCCACAACACCTTGCTTAGCCACACCCACAAGGGGATCCAGCAGTAATAAACATTAAGCTATAAGTGAAAACTTGACTTATTCAATATCAAGAGGGCAGGTAAAACTCGTGCCAGCCACCGCGGTTATACGATGCGCCCAAGTTGACAGCTTTCGGCATAAAGCGTGGTTAGTTAAACACCAGGACTAAAGTCGAACCCATTCAAATCTGTTGTACGATTACGAAATGGAGAAGCCCAACAACGAAAGTGACTTTAAGATAAATGAAGCCACGAAAGCTAAGAAACAAACTGGGATTAGATACCCCATTATGCTTAGCCCTAAACAAAAATGACTCAGCCATTCGCCAGGGGACTACGAGCAATCACACACTAACCCCCCCCCCAGCTTAAAACCCAAAGGACTTGGCGGTGCTTTATTTCCCTCTAGAGGAGCCTGTTTTAGAATCGATAACCCCCGATCAACCTCACCTTCTTTTGCCCACAGCTTATATACCACCGTCGCCAGCTAACCCTGCAAGGGATTATAAGTAAGCTTAATTGATGTACCCCCAGCACGTCAGGTCAAGGTGTAGCTAACAAGAAGGATAAAATGGGCTACATTTTCTGACACAGAATAGCAAACGGACCACATATTTAAAACCTGTGTAAAGGAGGATTTAGAAGTAAGGTTAGAATAGAGTGCTAATCTGAAATCGGCTCTAAAGCGTGCACACACCGCCCGTCACCCTCCTAAACAAATCCCGCAACTTATAAATAATACACCGCACCGATTTACCACACAAGGAGGCAAGTCGTAACATGGTAAGGGTACTGGAAAGTGCCCTTGGAAAATCACCCCAGAGCGTAGCTAAACACAGTATAGCATCTCCTTTACACTGAGAAGATACCCGTGCAAACCGGGTCGCACTGATACCCAAAAAGCTAGCCCACCACCCAAAAAATAATTAAACACGTTCCTCGAAACCATTTTTCCACCCAAGTATATGAGATAGAAAAGAATTTTCGGCGCCATAGATAGAAGTACCGCAAGGGAAAGCTGAAAGAGACGAATGAAAAAACTTAGTTAAGGCGAAAAAAGCAGAGATTACAGCCCGTACCTTTTGCATCATGATTTAGCTAGTACCCCCAAGCAAAGAGCCCTTTATGTTTGAACCCCCGAAACTGTAGGCGAGCTACTCCAAGTCAGCTTATGTCACCATGAGCAAACCCGTCTCTGTTGCAAAAGAGTGGGAAGAACTTCGAGTAGAGGTGATAAACCAACCGAGCCCAGTTATAGCTGGTTGTCTGGGAAAAGAATAGAAGTTCGACCCCTTAGTTTCTTCAACCAAAAAGGACCCTGCCAACCAATGCTACAAAGAAACTAAAGGAGCTACTCAAGAGGGGAACAGCTCTCTTGAGAAAAGACACAACTTTACCAGAAGATAAAAGACCACAACCCCAAAGGCGCACACCAAAGTGGGCTTAAAAGCAGCCACCTTCAAAAATAGCGTTAAAGCTTAAGTAACTTTTCACCCTAATATTCCAACATATACATCTTATATCCCTTTACACATACCAGACCCCCCCATGCACACATGGGAGAGACACTGCTAATATGAGTAATAAGAGGCCTAAGACCCTCTCCCTGCATCCGTGTACACCAGAGCTAACCCTAACTGTATATTAACGCCCCCACAAGAGAGTATTAACACATCACCAGTAAAACAAGAAAAATCACTAGAAAACAGCGTTGACCCAACACAGGAATGCCCAAGGAAAGACAAAAAGAAAAAGAAGGAACTCGGCAAACATCTGATTCTCGCCTGTTTACCAAAAACACCGCCTCTTGCCACCACTCACATATAAGAGGTCCCGCCTGCCCCGTGACACAAGTTTTAACGGCCGCGGTATTTTGACCGTGCAAAGGTAGCGTAATCACTTGTCCTTTAAATAAGGACCCGTATGAATGGCATCACGAAGAACTAGCTGTCTCCTTTTTCCAGTCAATGAAATTGATCTGCCCGTGCAGAAGCGAGCATAAAAACATAAGACGAGAAGACCCTATGGAGCTTTAGACATGAACAGAGCACCTTAAACCCTAAAACACAATAGACCGAAAAAAGTGACCCCCTCGTTCGTTGTCTTTGGTTGGGGCGACCACGGGGAAATGAAAAACCCCCGCTAGAGGAAAGGAGGCCCTTACATCCCCCCTTACATGAGAGCAACAGCTCTAATAAACAGAAAATCTGACCTAAAAGATCCGGCCCGCCGATCAACGGACTCAGTTACCCTAGGGATAACAGCGCAATCCCCTTCCAGAGCCCATATCGACAAGGGGGTTTACGACCTCGATGTTGGATCAGGACATCCTAATGGTGCAACCGCTATCAAGGGTTCGTTTGTTCAACGATTAAAGTCCTACGTGATCTGAGTTCAGACCGGAGTAATCCAGGTCAGTTTCTATCTATGAAATGCTCTTTTACAGTACGAAAGGACCCAAAAGAGAGAGGCCTCTACCACACGCAAGCCCTATCCTAAACTAATGAAACCAAATCATGTAAACAAAAGGACATTTTCTCCCAAGCAGGAGAAATCCCTGCCATAATGTCGATGTGGCAGAGTCCGGCTAATGCAAAAGGCCTAAGCCCTTTAAAAAAAGGTTCAAATCCTTTCATCAACTTATGCTTAACACTGTAATAACCCACATCATCAACCCCTTAGCATACATTATCCCAATCCTGCTAGCAGTCGCATTCCTAACATTAGTTGAGCGGAAGGTTTTAGGCTATATACAACTCCGAAAAGGCCCAAACGTCGTAGGGCCATACGGCCTACTTCAACCCATCGCAGATGGGATTAAACTGTTTATTAAAGAACCCGTATACCCATCAACCTCTTCCCCCTTCCTATTCCTAGCCGCCCCTGTTCTAGCTTTAACCTTAGCCCTCACCCTCTGGCCCCCCCTCCCCCTCCCGTACCCAATCACTGACCTAAGCTTAGGCCTCCTTTTCATTCTTGCCCTCTCAAGCCTTGCTGTATACTCAATCCTCGGCTCAGGTTGAGCCTCAAACTCTAAATATGCACTGATTGGAGCCTTACGAGCTGTGGCCCAAACAATCTCATACGAAGTCAGCCTGGGACTAATCCTTCTGAGCATTGTCATCTTCTCAGGAGGATTCACATTGCAAACCTTCAATATCACGCAAGAAACTATTTGATTACTTATTCCAGCTTGACCTCTTGCCGCAATATGATATATTTCTACCCTTGCAGAAACCAACCGGGCCCCATTCGACCTTACAGAGGGGGAATCCGAACTGGTTTCAGGGTTTAACGTCGAATACGCAGGAGGGCCTTTCGCCCTATTCTTCCTGGCAGAGTACTCAAACATTCTACTGATAAACACCCTATCCGCAATTTTATTCTTTGGAGCACATCACCTCCCACATGCACCCCATATTACAACAATCACCCTAATAACCAAAGCCGCCTTACTTTCTCTCCTATTCCTATGGGTACGGGCCTCCTATCCTCGATTCCGCTACGACCAACTCATACATCTCGCCTGAAAAAATTTCCTCCCCCTAACACTAGCCTTCATTATTTGACACCTCTCCCTCCCCCTAGCATTTACAGGCCTCCCACCCCAAAGTTAGGGTAGGCAGAGAGCTGTGCCTGAATTAAAGGGCCACTTTGATAGAGTGACTCATGGGGGTTAGAATCCCCCCTGCTCTTAGAAAAAGGGGACTTGAACCCCACCCAAAGAGATCAAAACTCTTAGTGCTTCCTCTACACCACCTACACCACTTTCTACATAGCTTTTGGGCCCATACCCCAACAATGTTGGTGAAACTCCAATCTTTACTAATGAGCCCATACATTATAACTACCCTTCTATTAACCCTAGGACTAGGTTCCACCATTACATTTGCAAGCTCCCACTGACTCCTTGCCTGAATAGGACTAGAAATCAACACCCTTGCCATCATTCCTTTAATAACACAAGCCCATCACCCACGAGCAGTCGAAGCCGCAACAAAGTACTTTCTTGTCCAAGCAACAGCTGCAGCCACAATATTGTTTGCAAGCATTACTAATGCATGACTTACCGGACAATGAAACATCTACTTAATGACACACCCCGTGCCTACCACAATAATCCTTCTAGCCCTTTCCCTAAAAATTGGCCTAGCCCCAATACACATCTGACTTCCCGAGGTACTCCAAGGCCTGAGCTTAACCACTGGCCTGATCCTGTCAACATGACAAAAGCTAGCCCCCCTAGCGCTACTAATACAAATCCCCTTCAACAACCAAAGCATTCTCACCATCCTAGCACTAGCTTCTACCCTAATCGGCGGGTGGGGAGGTCTTAATCAGACGCAACTTCGCAAAATTCTGGCCTATTCTTCCATTGCACATCTTGGTTGAATAATCATGATTGTCCAGTTTATACCAGAACTCACCCTTATTACCCTGATCCTCTACTTGGTAATAACCTCCGCAGCTTTCTTGACCCTAAACTCATGCAACTCCACCACAATTAATTCACTAGCCACCTCATGATCAAACTTCCCCATTTTAACAGCCGTCTTCCCATCAATTTTACTTTCTCTTGGAGGACTGCCCCCCCTCACAGGATTCCTGCCCAAATGACTTATTCTTCAAGAACTAACAAAACAAACCCTTCCCATTACAGCCACCTTCATAGCCCTAACTGCTTTACTAAGCCTATACTTTTACCTCCGACTTTCCTACACAATAACTCTAACAATATCCCCAAACACCCTCACTCACACAGCCCCATGACGACTAACCCCCCACCTTCCTGCAACAGTACTCTCAGCCTTCATAGTAGCCACCACCACCCTTCTTCCCATCTCTCCGGCCCTCATAGCAATGATCACCCTATAACATAGAGGCTTAGGATTAACCCTAGACCAAAGGCCTTCAAAGCCTAAAGCGGGAGCGAGACTCTCCCAGCCACTGTATAAGACTTATGGGGCTCTAACCCACAGCTTCTGCATGCAAAGCAAACACTTTAATTAAGCTAAAACCTTTCTAGACAGGAAGGCCTCGATCCTACAAACTCTTAGTTAACAGCTAAACGCTCAAGCCAGCGAGCATCTGTCTACTCCCGCCTGCCGGGTCGCAGGCGAAAAAGCCCCGGCAGGCGTCACTCTGCTACTCAAGATTTGCAAACTTGTATGTAAAACTACAGGGCTTAGTAAAAAGGGGAATTAAACCTCTCTATGTGGGACTACAGCCCACCGCTTGGACAATCAGCCATTTTACTGTGACCGTTGTCCGCTGATTTTTTTCAACCAACCATAAAGACATTGGCACCCTTTACTTGGTATTTGGTGCCTGAGCTGGTATGGTTGGAACCGGTCTAAGTCTTCTTATCCGCGCTGAGCTCAGCCAGCCCGGGGCCCTTTTAGGTGATGACCAGATCTACAACGTTATCGTTACTGCACACGCATTTGTAATAATTTTCTTTATAGTAATACCTGTAATAATTGGAGGTTTTGGAAACTGACTAATTCCCCTTATAATTGGGGCTCCTGACATAGCCTTCCCACGAATGAATAACATAAGCTTCTGACTCCTTCCCCCCTCTTTTCTTCTCCTATTGGCCTCCTCAGGAGTCGAAGCAGGTGCTGGAACCGGATGAACCGTATACCCCCCCCTCGCAAGCAACCTAGCCCACGCAGGGGCCTCCGTAGATCTAACTATTTTTTCCCTGCATTTAGCCGGGGTGTCGTCAATTTTAGGTGCCATTAACTTTATTACAACAATTATTAACATAAAATCCCCCACAGTTTCACAGTATCAAACCCCCCTGTTTGTCTGATCTGTGCTAATTACTGCCGTGCTTCTTCTCCTATCCTTGCCCGTCCTCGCAGCTGGTATTACGATACTTCTCACGGACCGTAATCTAAATACATCTTTTTTTGACCCGGCCGGGGGGGGAGACCCAATTCTTTACCAACACCTTTTCTGATTCTTCGGGCACCCTGAAGTGTATATTTTAATTCTACCAGGCTTTGGCATGATTTCACACATTGTTGCATACTATGCATCAAAAAAAGAACCTTTCGGCTATATGGGAATGGTTTGAGCCATGATAGCCATTGGCCTTCTAGGCTTTATCGTGTGAGCCCACCACATGTTCACCGTAGGAATAGATGTTGACACACGAGCATACTTTACCTCAGCAACAATAATTATTGCCATCCCAACGGGAGTAAAAGTCTTTAGTTGACTCGCCACTTTACACGGAGGCACGATTAAATGAGAAGCCCCAATACTATGAGCTTTGGGGTTCATTTTTTTATTTACAGTAGGCGGCCTAACAGGAATTGTTTTAGCAAACTCATCCCTGGATATTACACTTCATGACACATACTACGTTGTTGCTCACTTCCACTACGTTCTTTCTATGGGAGCAGTATTTGCTATTATAGCAGGATTTGTGCACTGATTCCCACTATTTTCAGGATTCACCCTCCACAGCACATGATCTAAAATTCACTTTGTAGTTATATTTATTGGAGTCAACCTTACATTCTTCCCACAACATTTTTTAGGCCTCGCTGGAATACCCCGACGATACTCAGACTACCCCGATGCATATGCGCTTTGAAACTCTGTCTCATCCATTGGCTCCCTAATCTCACTAACTGCGGTGATTCTCTTCCTTTTTATTGTCTGAGAAGCTTTCGCCTCTAAACGAAAAGTAAAAATAGTTCAAATAACATCAACTAATATTGAATGACTACATGGTTGTCCCCCATCATATCACACATTTGAGGAACCTCCTTTTGTTCGGGCACGACGACTACTATTTCCCCTAAAAAAAGAGGGATGAATTCCCCAAATACCATATTATATGTACTAAAAACTAAGACTAACCTAGTCACAACTTAAACGAGAAAGGAGGGAATCGAACCCCCGTAGGCCAGTTTCAAGCCAACCACATTGCCACTCTGTCACTTTCTTAAGACACTAGTATAGAGTAATACACTTCCTTGTCAAGGCAGAATCGTGGGTTAAACCCCCACGTGTCTTACATGCCACACCCGTCCCAGATTGGTTTTCAAGATGCAGCCTCACCCGTAATAGAAGAACTTTTACACTTCCACGATCACGCCCTAATGATCGTCTTCCTTATCAGCACACTTGTACTTTATATTATTACAGCTATGGTAACAGCTAAACTTACAAACATAAATATTTTAGACTCCCAGGAAATCGAAATCATTTGAACCGTACTACCCGCTATTGTTCTAATTCTAATTGCCCTCCCCTCTTTACGAATTCTTTACCTCATAGACGAAATTAACAGCCCACATTTAACAATTAAAGCGATTGGACACCAATGATATTGAAGCTACGAGTATACCGACTACCAGGATATTGCCTTTGACTCATACATACTCCCCACACATGACTTACCCGCGGGACACCTTCGACTCCTAGAAGTAGACAACCGTATGGTAATCCCAACGGAGGCCCCCATCCGAGTCCTAATCACGGCCGAAGATGTGCTTCACTCCTGAACTATCCCCTCAATAGGGGTGAAAATGGACGCTGTTCCTGGCCGACTAAACCAATCTATCTTCATTGCCTCTCGCCCTGGTTTATTCTACGGTCAATGCTCAGAAATTTGTGGTGCAAACCACAGTTTCATGCCAATTGTAACAGAAGCAGTACCGCTACAACACTTCCAACACTGATCCTACATAATACTACAAGAAGCCTCGCCAAGAAGCTAAATCGGGTTTTCAGCATTAGCCTTTTAAGCTAAAAACTGGTGGCTCCCAACCACCCTTGACGAATGCCTCAACTAGACCCTACACCATGATTTGATATCTATCTAACATCCTGATTAGTACTACTAGCAATTATTATGCCACTCACCCTCGCCCGAACAAAAACCAATGACCCAGAGCCCCAAAACACACACCAAGGACAAAAAAAGAACTGAGGCTGACCATGGGCGTAAGTGAGGCCAAATGAGTCCAAACTTCTTTGACCAATTCATAAGCCCCACCTACCTTGGAGTCCCCCTCATTACTTTAGCCTTTTTATTACCCTGACTTTTATTACCAGGCCCCTCATCTCGATGATTAGAGAACCGACTTTTTACGCTTGAAGACTGCTTCGTTAACCGATTCACATGCCAAATATTTACCCCTGTTAATGTACGAGGGCATAAGTGAGCTTTAATACTTTCTGGCTTAATAATTTACTTAATCACACTAAATATATTAGGCCTACTACCCTACACTTTCACCCCTACCACACAGCTATCTATAAATATAAGCTTAGCCATCCCTCTTTGACTTGCCACAGTAATCACCGGGTTCCGAAACCAGCCGACCAAAACTTTAGCGCACTTTCTGCCAGAAGGTACACCCGCCCCTCTTATTCCTGTGCTTATTATCATTGAAACCATTAGTCTTTTTATCCGCCCCATGGCATTAGGAGTACGACTAACTGCTAATCTAACAGCCGGCCACCTTCTCATACAACTAATTGCCACAGCCACCTTTGTCCTGCTACCACTAATACCCATAGTGGCCCTACTCACATCCATTGTCCTACTCCTCCTTACTATCCTTGAGGTAGCCGTTGCAATAATCCAAGCTTATGTGTTCGTCCTATTGATTTGTCTATACCTTCAGGAAAACGTATAATGTCTTTTCAAACCCACGCCTATCACATAGTTACCACAAGCCCCTGGCCATTAACAGGGGCAATTGCCGCATTACTAATGACTTCCGGTCTAGCCATCTGATTTCACCACACCTCAATGATCCTTATTTACGGGGGGACCACAATTCTTCTTTTAACAATATACCAATGATGACGAGATATTGTCCGAGAGGGCACCTTCCAAGGACACCACACCCCCCCCATCCAAAGCGGCCTTCGGTATGGAATAATTCTATTTATTACATCAGAAGTATTTTTTTTCTTAGGGTTTTTTTGAGCTTTTTTCCACTCCAGCTTGGCACCCACCCCAGAAATTGGAGCCCAATGACCCCCCACAGGAATCACCCCCTTAGACCCCTTTGCAGTACCTCTCTTAAACACAGCGGTACTCCTATCATCGGGAATTACAGTAACATGAGCCCACCATAGTATTATAGAGGGGGAACGAAAACAGGCCATCCAATCCCTGGCTTTTACAATCCTATTAGGCGGTTACTTTACCGTACTCCAGGCCCTCGAGTATATCGAAGCACCTTTCACCACCGCAGACAGTGCCTATGGGGCCACTTTCTTCGTAGCAACAGGTTTTCACGGCCTCCACGTAATCATTGGTACAACCTTTTTGGCTGTATGTTTTTTACGACAAATTAACTTTCATTTTACTATAAAACATCATTTCGGGTTTGAGGCAGCAGCCTGATATTGACATTTCGTGGATGTAGTTTGGCTAATATTGTATGTGTCAATCTATTGATGAGGCTCAGCCACATATCTTTTTAATACAGACAGTATAAGTGACTTCCAATTACTAAGCCTTGGTTAAACTCCAAGAAAAGATACAATATACCTGTTTCTCGCTCCGCGCCCTGTTGGAATTTATATAGCTTGGTTACCCCCAAGGAGAAACCTATGCCAACGTTAGTATTCATTGTTCTTATTGCCCTGACCCTCTTCGTGGTCCTGGGGGCCGTCTGTATCATTGCGGCCACCGACAAACCAGACCAACAAAAGCTTTATCCCTATGAGTGCGGTTTCGACCCGATCGGGTCTGCCCGACTCCCCTTTTCGATACGATTTTTCTTAGTTGCAATTCTTTTCTTACTCTTTGACCTAGAAATTGCCCTTCTGCTTCCCCTCCCGTGAGCACATCAACTTCCCAACCCCCTTAGTACATTTGTAGGAGCTACAGTACTTATTATTATTCTAACTTTAGGCTTAATTTACGAATGAATACAAGGAGGTCTCGAGTGGGCCGAGTAGGTAGTTATTTTAGATAAAATACTTGACTTCGACTCAAAAAATCCCAGTTAGACTCTGGGGCCACCTTATGACACCCACCCACTTCACCTTTTCAGCTACATTTATACTAGCACTAGCGGGACTCACCTTCCACCGAACCCACCTCTTATCAGCACTATTATGCTTAGAAGGCATAATACTGTCGCTATTTTTAGGCCTATCATTATGAGCCCTTGAATTAGCCTCCACGAATCTGTCAGCATCCCCCCTGCTCCTACTAGCATTTTCCGCCTGTGAAGCCAGCACCGGCCTCGCCCTCCTAGTAGCCACTGCTCGTACTCATGGCAATGATCAACTGAAAACCCTAAACCTCCTCCAATGCTAAAAACCCTTATCCCCACCATCTTACTAGTTCCCACCATCTGGCTTACGCCTAAAAAACAACTGTGGGCTGCCGCTTCAGGCCATGCTTTATTAATTTCAGTATTTTCGCTTTTCTGACTAACCCTACCCTCAACATCTAACATGCACCTCCTAGGAAACATAATAGCCTTAGACACACTTTCCTCCCGCCTAGCAGGCTTAACTTGCTGATTACTACCAGTTATAATCATTGCCAGCCAAAACCACACCTCACACCAACCGGTTAACCAACAACGAACCTACCTCACCCTCTTAGTATCCCTTCAACTCTTCCTCCTCATTTCATTTTCCGCCACAGAAATACTTTTATTTTATATTATATTTGAAGCTACTCTAATCCCGACTTTGTTTATAATTACACGCTGAGGCAACCAAGCAGAACGCCTTAACGCAGGCACTTACTTTCTATTTTATACTCTAACAGGCTCCCTCCCCCTTTTAGTTGCCTTACTAATTCTACAAAATACAACTGGCACACTTTCTTTGCTTATTCTACCATATACACAACCTATTGCCATAATAACCATCGCAGATAAGTTATGATGAGCCGGCTGCCTACTAGCCTTCCTAGCAAAAATACCCCTATACGGCATTCATCTTTGACTTCCAAAAGCACACGTAGAAGCACCAATTGCAGGCTCCATAGTCCTTGCTGCAATTCTTCTCAAACTAGGAGGGTACGGAATAATACGAATAATAATTATTCTAGAACCCATAACAAAAACCCTCTGCTACCCCTTCATAGTACTAGCACTATGAGGTCTTGTAATAACCGGCTCCATCTGCCTCCGACAAACAGATCTAAAATCCCTCATTGCCTACTCCTCAGTAGGCCACATGGGACTAGTAGTAGCCGGAATTCTAACTCAAGCCCCATGGGGTTACACCGGATCTCTAATACTAATAATCGCACATGGCCTAACTTCTTCCGCCCTCTTCTGCCTAGCAAACACCAACTATGAGCGAACGCACACTCGCACTATACTACTCACTCGAGGACTACAAATAGCCCTCCCACTAATAACCTCATGATGATTCCTTTTTACCCTCGCCAATCTTGCTCTTCCCCCACTCCCCAACCTCTTCGGAGAACTTACAATTTTAGCCTCATTATTAAACTGATCCTGATGAACTATCGCCCTCACAGGAGCAGGAATACTAATTACCGCTAGCTACTCCCTCTACATGTTTTTAATAACACAACGAGGACCCCTCCCACATCACATCTACTCACTCACTCCCACCTACACCCGGGAACACTTATTAATTGTGCTTCACGTTATTCCCCTACTTTACACTGTTATAATTCCCGACCTACTACTAGGAGGAATGTTCTGTAGATATAGTTTAAGTAAAACATTAGATTGTGATTCTAAAGATAGAAGTTGAAACCTTCTTACCCACCGAGAGAGGCCCGCCGCAACAAAGGCCGCTACCCTTAGTTTTCTTCGGTTGAACTCCGATGCTCCCTCGAAGCTTTTAAAGGATAAAAGCCATCCATTGGTCTTAGGCACCAAAAACTCTTGGTGCAACTCCAAGTAAAAGCTATGCACCTAACCCCACTTATAATAACAACTAGTCTACTAATCATTTTTACAATTCTGCTTATCCCTATTTTCTCATCCCTATCCCCGACCCATAAAAACAACAACCACTACAGCTATCAAGTAAAAACTGCCATTAAACTCGCCTTCCTAGTCAGCCTTTTACCTCTTTTCCTATTCTTTTCAGAAGGTGCGGAGACCGTCACCTCCCACGTAGATTGAATTGATATTCTCGCCTTTACCATTAAAATTAGCTTAAAATTTGACTTCTACTCAATCATTTTTATACCTGTAGCCCTATACGTTACCTGGTCTATTTTAGAGTTTGCTCTGTGGTATATACACTCCGATCCCAATATAGCTCGATTCTTTAAATACCTCCTGACATTCCTACTCGCAATGATTATCCTAATTACAGCAAATAATATATTCCAAATTTTCATTGGCTGGGAGGGAGTAGGAATTATATCTTTTCTACTAATTGGATGATGATACGGACGTGCAGATGCAAACACGGCCGCCCTGCAAGCAGTACTATACAACCGAATTGGAGACATCGGCTTAATTTTCTCAATAGCCTGAATAGCAACAAACCTAAATTCTTGAGAACTTCAACAAATCTTCTCCTCGGCCCAACAGCTTAACCTCACCCCCCCTCTAATTGGACTAATCCTTGCTGCAACGGGTAAGTCGGCTCAATTTGGTCTTCACCCATGACTTCCCTCCGCAATAGAAGGGCCCACACCAGTATCCGCCCTACTCCACTCGAGCACTATGGTCGTAGCTGGCATTTTCTTACTAATCCGCATTAGCCCCATTATACAAAACAACCCCACCGCTATGACAATCTGCCTATGCTTAGGGGCCCTAACCACACTATTCACTGCCACCTGCGCACTTACCCAAAATGACATCAAGAAAATCGTTGCTTTTTCTACATCAAGCCAGCTAGGACTAATAATAGTCACCATTGGGTTGGGCCAACCACATCTAGCTTTTCTTCATATTTGTACCCACGCCTTTTTTAAAGCAATGCTATTCCTATGTTCAGGAGCTATTATCCACGCCCTAAACGACGAACAAGATATTCGAAAAATAGGGGGTATGCATTACCTTACACCACTTACCTCCTCATGTCTTACAATTGGAAGCCTGGCCTTAACAGGAACCCCCTTTTTACCCGGCTTCTTCTCAAAAGACACCATCATTGAGGCCCTAAATACTTCTTACCTAAACGCCTGAGCCCTACTACTCACCCTCATTGCCACCGCATTCACAGCCATTTACAGCCTGCGTATCATTTTTTTTGTGGCCATAGGCCACCCCCGATTTCCCCCACTCTCCCCCATTAACGAGAACTCTCCAATACTTATTCAACCTATTAAACGCCTAGCATGAGGAAGCATTTTGGCAGGACTAGTTATTACCTCAAACATCACCCTACCCGAAACCCCAACTATAACTATACCAACCCCCCTTAAACTAGCTGCTCTATCAGTAACACTCTTAGGACTTTTCGTGGCCCTCGATCTTGCACAAATGACAAAAACACAATTCAAACCCACCCCCAAAATTCCCGCCCACAACTTCTCCAACATATTAGCCTTCTTTCCATCAATTATCCACCGCTTCCCCCCCAAAATCAACCTCACCCTAGGACAATATATTGCCACCCAGATAGTCGACCAGACATGACTTGAAAAATCAGGCCCAAAAGCCATCCTCACCACCAATCTCCCCCTCATCTCCATAACCAGCAACGCCCAACAAGGAGCAACTAAAACATTTTTGGCCTTTTTTTTCACCACCCTAATACTCTCCCTTTTCTTCCTCCTAATTTACTAATTACTAAACTGCCCGAAGTGCCCCATGACTACCACCCCGAACCACCTCAAGAACCACAAACAACGTGATTAACAAACCCCACCCAACTAACACCAACATTCACCCCCCTCAGAGATAAACCGAAGCTACGCCCCCAATCTCCCCCCGTAGTACCGAAAAATCAGAATTTCCCTCACTTCCCACACCTTCAAATCACCACTCTTCCCAAAAAAGTGCTACCCCCGCTACCACCATTAAAAAATAAATTACTCAACTAATTATAATACGACGACTACCCAAGGCCTCAGGGAATAAATCCGAAGCCAAAGCCGAGGAGTAAGCAAAAACAACTAATATTCCACCTAAATAAATTAAAAAAAGAACTAACGATAAAAAGACATCCCCACACACTACCAACAACCCACACCCCAACCCTGAAACACCTATTAACCCTAAGGCGGCAAAATAAGGAGAAGGATTAGAAGCAACCACAATCATCCCTAATAACAAACCCACTACAAACAATAGTACTATATAAGACATAATTCTTGCCCGGAGTTTAACCGAGACCAACGACCTGAAAAATCACCGTTGTAATATTCAACTACAAGAACCACTAATGACCAGCCTACGAAAAACCCACCCCCTGCTTAAAATCGCAAACGACGCGCTAGTAGACCTACCTGCCCCTTCAAACATTTCCGCTTGATGAAACTTCGGCTCTCTACTAGGATTATGTTTAATTACCCAAATTATCACAGGACTTTTCCTTGCCATACACTATACATCTGACATCATAACCGCCTTCTCCTCAGTCGCCCACATCTGCCGAGACGTAAACTTTGGCTGACTAATCCGGAACATACACGCCAACGGAGCCTCTTTTTTCTTCATCTGCATTTACCTACACATTGGCCGAGGACTATACTACGGCTCATATCTATACAAAGAGACCTGAAACATTGGAGTCATTCTACTACTCTTAGTAATAATAACCGCATTCGTTGGATATGTTCTTCCCTGGGGACAAATATCTTTCTGAGGAGCAACAGTAATCACAAACCTTTTATCCGCTATCCCATATATAGGTACTACTCTAGTTCAATGAATCTGAGGTGGATTCTCTGTTGACCACGCAACCCTCACGCGATTTTTCGCATTCCACTTCCTTTTTCCCTTTGTCATTTTAGCCGCTACAGTTCTCCACCTGCTATTTTTACATGAAACAGGCTCTAATAACCCAACAGGCCTAAACTCAGACACAGATAAAATTCCGTTTCACCCCTATTTTTCCTACAAAGACTTATTAGGATTCGCCATCATCTTCCTGGCCCTTGTCTCCCTAGCCCTCTTCTTACCAAACTACTTAGGAGACCCCGACAACTTCATCCCCGCCAACCCACTAGTCACACCACCCCACATCAAACCCGAGTGATACTTTCTATTTGCTTACGCAATCCTACGATCAATCCCAAACAAGCTAGGGGGAGTCTTAGCACTACTAGCCTCCATCCTTGTGCTGATAATAGTCCCCCTCTTACACACTTCAAAACAGCGAGGTCTCACATTTCGCCCTTTCTCCCAACTACTACTTTGAGTATTAGTAGCCGATGTAGCCATCCTTACATGAATTGGAGGCATACCTGTAGAAGACCCATACATTATTATTGGACAGATTGCATCTATCATCTACTTCTCCATTTTTTTAGGACTACTTCCCATTGTAGGCCGGCTAGAAAACAAAGTCCTCTCACGAAAATGCACTAGTAGCTCAGCATAGAGCCCCGGCCTTGTAAGCCGGTCGGCGGCGGCTAAAATCCGTCCTAATGCTTCAAAAAAGAGAGATTCTAACTCACATCACTAGCTCCCAAAGCTAAAATTTTTAAATTAAACTATTTCTTGTGCATATAGAAAATGTTTATATTACACTTATAATTATTACTAACATAATTTAAAATAATAGCAAACAGGATTTAATTACACACAATATGTAAAATAAACAAATATTACAGTAATGCATGATTAATTTGCATGAATTACAATTTATAGGTGTATATCATACATAAAGCACATAATGTATACTATACACATGTACAAATACATGTATGTATAATTATACATATATGTATTAAATACATAATATGTATAATTATACATATATGTATTAAATACATAATATGTATAATTATACATATATGTATTAAATACATAATATGTATAATTATACATATATGTATTAAATACATAATATGTATAATTATACATATATGTATTAAATACATAGTATGTATAATTATACATTCTTTATGATTTCAGTAAATGAAATGAATGTAAAAGGAATATAATGTAACTAAACAAGCGTAAAAACAGAAGATACAATCAAAATTAATTCACACACGAATGTGTAAACTCCAAAATTGGCCTCTGTATTTCACATTTTTGTAATAAGGAAGACATGCAAGCATAATTTAATGGAGCCTGTTAATGATAGTGAGGGACAACTATTTGTGGGGGTAGCACAAAATGAACTATTACTGGCTAGTGGTTCTACATCTCAAGTTCACTTCGTGCAAGAAACTTCCTCACACATTTACTGGCCCTGACATTGGTTGTTGGTGGAGTACTATTGCACTCGTAACCCCACATGCCAAGCTTCACTCTAATGGACATGTATTTTTTTAATTTTTTTTCCTTTCACCTTGCATTTCACAGTGCAGCGCTAAGGCAACAGGATAAGGCTGTACATTTTTTCTTGATCGAGAATTAAGAAATGTAATGATTAAAAGACTTTGACAGATAGTTGCATAACTGATTTCAAGAGCATAATAGTTAGTGCTTACTCCTAAGATATCTAGGTGTCCCCCTCTGCTTTTCTTTAAGTTAGACCCCCCTACCCCCCTAATCTAGGGACTTATCATTGTCATTAAATAACCTTTTTTATGGATAAACCCCTAGAATTAAATCATGCTTTTTTTAGTTTTTTTATTACAGTACTATAAACATTA